TTGTTTTTTCATGTAAATAGGGGTAAGAAAGTTCTGTGAAAAAATGGCGGCTCGATTTGATGTTGTTTAGGGGGAGGTTAGAATACAGATGTTGGCTGAGTAAATCAATGGATAGTCTTGGTGGTCCTATTGATGAAAATGGTAGTGTAAATTCTAATTCAATTAGAAATGAGAAGGGCATTCCTAATGGGATTGAGAATAACCATTTTCGTTATAGTAATGTTGATCATTTAGTTGGTGCCAAGGACATTCATAATTTTATATCTGATGACACTATTTTAGTTAGGGATAGTAATAGGGACAGTTATTCCATCTATTTTGATATTAAAAATCAAATTTTTGAGATTGACAACAATCATTCTTTTCTAAGTGAACGGGAGAGTTCTTTTTATAGTTATCGGAATTCTAGTGATCTGAATAATGTATCTAAGAATAACAACCCTCACTATGATCGTTACGTGTATGATACTAAATCTAGTTGGAATAATCACATTAATAGTTGTATTGACGATTATCTTCGCTCTCAAATCTGTATTGACAGTTACATTTTTAGTAGTGGTGACAATTACAATGACAGTTCGATTTATAGTTACATTTATAGCGAAAGAGGGAAAGTAGATAGTAGTGAAAGCAAGAGTTCTAGTATAAGAACTAGTACGGATGATAGTGATTTAACTATAAGAGAAAGTTCTAATAAGTTAAGAGAAGTTTCTAATAAGTTAAATAAGTTAAGAGAAAGTTCTAATAAGTTAGATGTAACTCAAAAATACAGGCATTTGTGGGTTCAATGCGAAAATTGTTATGGATTAAATTATAAGAAACTTTTTAAATTAAAAATGAATATTTGTGAACATTGTGTATGTCATTTGAAAATGAGTAGTTCAGATAGAATAGAACTTTCGATCGATCCAGGTACTTGGGATCCTATGGATGAAGACATGATCTCTATGGATCCTATTGAATTTCATTCGCAAGAGGAGGCTTATAAGGATCGTATTCATTCTTATCAAAGAAAGACAGGGTTAACTGAGGCTGTTCAAACAGGCACAGGTCGATTAAATGGTATTCCTGTAGCAATTGGGGCTATGGATTTTCAGTTTATGGGAGGTAGTATGGGATCTGTAGTTGGCGAGAAAATTACACGTTTGATAGAGTATGCCGGCAATCAATTTTTGCCCCTTATTCTAGTGTGTGCTTCCGGAGGAGCGCGCATGCAGGAAGGAAGTTTGAGTTTGATGCAAATGGCTAAAATATCCGCTGCTTTGTATGACTATCAATCAAATAAAAGGTTATTTTATGCAGCAATCCTTACATCTCCTACTACAGGTGGGGTAACAGCTAGCTTTGGTATGTTGGGAGATATCATTATTGCCGAACCCAATGCCTACATCGCATTTGCGGGTAAAAGAGTAATTGAACAAACATTGAAAAAGGCAGTACCCGAGGGTTCACAAAGCGCTGAATATTTATTCCATAAGGGCTTATTAGATCTAATCGTACCACGTAATCTTTTAAAAGGTGTTCTGAGTGAGTTATTTCAGCTCCATGCTTTCTTTCCTTTGAATAAAAATTCAATCAAGTCAAGTAGAGGCTTATAATTCTACTTTTTATTTAAGTAAATAAATTCTGTTATTCTTTGTGGTGACCAAGTTGTTATGAAGTTTATAGGAATCAAAGTAAAAATAGGAAGAATCTTTTTTTATTTGGTAACATAAGATTGAATTGTAAAAAGAATTGGGCGAAGAATTCTATGTAGAATTTAATCTATTTCTATATATTTAGTATTAGCATCAAAACTATTATATATATACTCACTTAGGTGTCCTTGATATAATAGTATTATTATATATGAATTCTAAGATATCTTTATAACAGATAACAGGTTAAATGTTAATTTAACAATAAATAACAGGTACAAATATTAAATCGAGGTACCCATTCTATCTATGACAACTTTCTACAACTTCCCCTCCGTTTTTGTGCCTTTAGTGGGCTTAGTATTTCCGGCAATTGCAATGGTTTCTTTATCTCTTCATGTTCAAAAAAATAAGATTATTTAGATATGATGGGGCAAAATCTTATCTACTGTTTTAAGACTTACTTGGATTACAATACAAAATATATATATTTTGTGGAATAGGGTTAAAATATGGCTTCCTACGAGTATAAGCTCGTATGCATAAACATGGTATATGAGTAGATGAACTCTAGCTAGTTGAAAATAAGTATCTGGGTGAATTTACGAAATGTAAAGTATCTATATGTGTGTGGATATCTATAAGAAATCATATGAAAGGAGTCTTCGTATTTGAGTTTATATTGATAAATTACTCTTAAAGGTCCATGTCACAATGGTGCTAGTTGATGAGGTTTACTTCGGAAAAAAAAAATTAAAGTCAAATTTATTGGGGTTATTCTCCAATTCTAATAAAATGCAACTAGATCTAGTATCTATAATATAGTATGAGTTGGCGATCAGACCGTATATGGATAGAACTTA